GGGAGAAGGCTTTTTACTAATGAATCGATATTCAAAATCATTCCATTCGGAATCCCTTGCTTTATCAAAGCGACGGACTTCTAAATTCTCATAGGGCCCCCCCGGAATTCCTTCCAGAGCCTGTTGAATAATTTTTATGGATTCCGTCATTTCACTGATTCGTACTAAATAACGAGCTAATGAGTCTCCTTCTTTTTGCCATTGGACTTCCCAATCGAATTCATCGTAACACTCATAATGATCAACTTTACGAAGATCCCATTGCATTCCGGAAGCTCGTAGCATTGGTCCTGATAAACCCCAATTTATTGCTTCCTCTCCACCAATAATGCCCACTCCTTCAACTCGTTCCAAAAAAATGGGATTCCGCGTAATAAGCTTTTGATATTCAACAACTCCTGTTAAAGAATAATCGCAGAAATCCAAACATTTATCTATCCAGCCATGAGGTAGATCAGCAGCTACTCCCCCGATACGGAAATAATTATGCATCATTCGCATACCTGTGGCAGCTTCGAATAGATCATATAGCAATTCCCTCTCTCTGAAAATATAGAAGAAAGGAGTCTGTGCACCGATATCCGCCATAAAAGGCCCAAGCCATAACAAATGAGAAGCTATACGACTCAACTCCAGCATAATGACTCTGATATAGCTGGCTCTTTTAGGTACTTGAATATTTCCCAATTGTTCTGGTGCATTTACCGTTATTGCCTCTGTGAACATAGTAGCTAAATAATCCCAACGTGTTACGTAAGGTAGATACTGTATAATTGTTCGGTTTTCCGCAATTTTTTCCATCCCTCTGTGTAAATAACCCAATACGGGTTCACAATCAATAACATCTTCACCATCTAGAGTAACGATGAGTCGAAGAACACCATGCATTGATGGGTGGTGAGGACCCATATTGACTATCATGAAGTCTTTTCTTATATCCGGTACAGTCATATGTTTTCTTCCCCGATTCATTATTTCATGAATTGCTGAAAACGAAACGAGGTTCATCAAAATTCAAGATCTAATAAAGCAAATAATTCAAACGAATTTTCAAATTAACGAGTTTTTGGTTCCCGAATATCCAACTGACCAATTAATTCTTTATAACGTACTCTATTTTTCTTTGACAAATAAGCTAGTATACGTTGACGTTTTCCCAGAATTTTCCGCAGACCTCTCTGAGATAAATAGTCTTTTCTGTGCAATTCCAAATGTGAAGTAAGTCTCCGTATCTTATTGGTGAAACTGAATACTTGAAATTCAACAGACCCTTTGTTTTTTTCTTTTTCTTCTTGCGGAATAACTGAGATGAATGAATTTTTTACCATAAAAAGAATTCTTCTCTCTCTCTCTTTTTTTTCTTTCTTTTCCACAGATATGGATTTTACCGATCAGGAATAATAATAATGCCAGTCATTTAGATCTGGTACACACAATAAAATAATCTGGATTTATTCATTTTCTATCGAATCCAATTGAAAATTGGATTCGATAGAAGGAGATGGTACATTTCTACACCCACAAAAGGGAATGATTGGGACTTAAGAAAATTCTGCCGATTCATTCCTAGATCCAATTGATATGATACATCATTGAATCAGTATCATGTATCAGAATCTAATGTAACACAACGTGTGTGTACATTTGTATACCTTTATATACCGGATATGACACGTGATATAGATATATAGGAAATACACCATCAACTAATTCTGACTCGTGGATACATATGTATCCTTGACATACTGAAACGACTGCCATTATTGGTATCAAACCAGTAGCGATTCATACAAGCTAAATCTTCTAATCGATAATTGGGCCAAAGAAACAATTTGAATTGGATAAATTTATTTATATCTGTATCAAAATGCTTGTCCTCATCCAAAAATTGCACACAGTTCCTTACGTTGTTGCCATTGAAAAATACTGAATTTCTATTCACAACATTCTCATTCTCGGAATTCAAACAAATTAGAATTCTCAATTCTCTACGACGTCTAGGAGATGGAATATTTTCAGGAACAAGCAAAGCATAATTATTTTCATCTCCATTCACAAGTACCTTTCCATGTTGTGCAATGGATCTATCGAAATAATCTTCATCAACATATTTTTTTTCTCGGCATATTCGATGAGTTTGGTACTTATTCTTATGGACCAATGAAATACTTATGGTTTGATACATAATCCATTGTCCATCCCATTTTATAGACAGACGAACCGGTTCGATAATTAATATTCCCCTTTTTATCAATTCTGTAAGAGTTAGATCCTTCTGAATCAGCATTACATCCAGGCGCATTTCTCCTCTTTGAATAGAGGATATAGCAATTTCCCTTGGATTTATCAGCCTAAGCAGGAGACAATATACCTTGATATTATTAAGAATTCTTTGATTCAAAGGATCATCCCATCTCAATTGAAAAAGCAAATACCTTTTCAGGAAGAAATCTAGTTCCGCTTCCTTATTGCTCTTGAATTGTCTTTTCTTTCTACGTTTTTTAATGTCTGATTCCGCGGAATCTTTTTCAAGATCTTTTTGTCGGTTTCGTGGATCTGATCCAAGATTCCCTTGACCCAGCTGTTCTTTTTCTTCTTGATTTCGATTCTCTAATTCAAGATATTCTTTTTGATTAGATGATAGACGAAGATCCTTTTTTTGATTTCTGTTGATGTTTTTATTTTCACTAATGTTTTCATTTCCATTCAAATTGAAAATAAGTAATTTGATTGGTATGATCCACGGTTTAATCTTATATGCATCATAAAGTAGCACAAATTCCGAGAAGAACCAGGGTTCTAGATTCGATATGGGACGATGTAGCATTTCTTCATTCATTCCCATCCAATCAAAAAAAAACCTTTTTTTTTGATTGGATGGGTTGATTTCTTGATGAATCGTGAGATAAAAAAGATTTTTCTTATCAATTATTTGATAATCATTAGTCCCAGTCTTAGTATTTTTATTAATGTTGGTTCCAGTATCTATATCGGTCCAAGTCTCAATATCGATATTCTTTCTAAGAAAAAAATGGAGAATTCTCCCCTCCAAATATTTTCTATCCGGATTTTTCCCCGTATCAATAATAGACCCTTCCCCTAGATAATCATTAATAGCTATACCCCCGGGTACATAAAATGATTCGGGTTTAGGCATGTTGTAATTATATGGAATCTCTCGGTCTCCATTTACTTGGAATGGCGATCCATAAATATATGAGTCCTTCCTGTCTTCATAATGAATATATTTATGTGATAAAAGATCATATCTGTAGTGTTTTTTAAATTTTTCTTTTTGACTCGGTAATGAGTTCACTACATAATTATTTTGTTTCTCGTAATGAATTAATTGGTCTTTTTCTTTTTCATATGAATCTTTTTTTGAGTCTTTATTTTGAATCATACGACGTTGATTGACTCTATTTCGCCATTTTTGCGGTACTAATTTAGACCATCTAGTCTGAGATAAATTGTATTGATAATGACCCCTTAACCAATTTTTCCATTCATTCATTCCAGAATTCGGAAGTTTCTTAGACCTTGATTTGGCATCCAATATTCCTCGTGTCCCAAAATGATCCTTTATTCTATCCTTAAGAAAAAGATATGCTCCGCGATATTGAAGTACAGATCTCAAGTAATATTTATTAATAATTTGGATTTGTGATAAATTGTAAAATACATATGCTTGGGACAAGGAAGATAAGTCACAATAAATCTGTGATTTATTATTACTAATATTAGAAAGAGACTTTTTTATAGTCGAAATAAAGTGAATTGCATTTTGATTTGTTTCATCAATTCCTTCTTTATTTCTTTCATCATTGTAAATGTCTTTGTCGATAATTTTTTTTGTTGATTCAAATTCAAGGAAAAGTTGTGCATTTATTCTGGGAATATTAATGTTACATAGAAAGATATCCATATAGATTCTTTCAATGAAAGATTTCATAAAATAGTGCCATTTACGTATTAATCGGGCACCTCCTCTTTTTGATATCTGCCAAATATGTTTCTGTGATTCCGATCTTTTATCATCACAACCTGTCTCGTTAGGACTAATCTTTCTATTTGGAGTTAGAAATATTTTTCTCTTGTCTTTTGTAATCCTTTCTATTTTATTTCGGATTGTGGTTGTCCTATCAGCCAGATCCTTCATTTTTTTTTCTGTCAGTGAATAATTTGTCCAATCCACAGATCTAATTCGAATGATCGATTCATGGTTAATCTTATTACTAATTATAGAATCTTTTCTATTTTCATTTGGTTCATATATTTTCCTCAATCCAAATAAGAAAATTGGATTTACTTTTGCAAACTCTTTTATTATTCTTTTTATAAATAGAACTGTTTTGAGAATCCATCTTGTTTTTTCTTTTAAGACCCTTAGAAACCATTTTTTTCTTTCTACTAAAGCTCTTAGAACTAGAAAACATTTCTTTTTCACTTTTCTAATTTTTTTTTCGAGTTCTTTCCAAATGGGGTCAAAAAAGGAAGGTTGTTTTCGGGGAGAACCAAAAGGTAGTTCAGTTTCCATCCCCCAGACTGTTAAAAAACCAAAATTTTCTTTTTTTCCTTTCTTTTTCATTCGATCTCTATGATCGAATCGTAGCTTAGATCTGTGCCAAGGTTTCAGACAGAAAGGAAATAGGATCTTTATTTGAATACCGTCTGTTAGCCAGTCTTTCGGAAATTCTGTTTCTGATAATTGAACACCATTATAGGTGCATTTAACATGCATTTCTCTATTCCACTCCTTCCAATCCTCGTACCACTCGGGGAATTGAAATAATAACATACGGCCGAGATTTTTAGCTATTATCAATGAAGGCAATACGATGTATTTTCTAAGAATCGATTGTGTTACTAACATAGAACCTCTTATTGTTTGAGCAAATAGAATAGTATCCCAATTTTCTGCTATTGCTATCCGTTCATTCTCTTCCTTTTTCTCCTCCTTTGTTTTTTCCTTTTCTTTTGCCTCTTTTTCCTCAGAATCC